GTCATCTTATGTTCGAACTTACAAAGTCTATTCCTCGAATCTTTACTATTCTCTTTTTTATTACCTGTCTTTACTCTTTAGGTAGAAAACCGTCACACATGCTGACTAAGAAACGGAAAGGAATTGTACAAGGCCAAAGAGAAGTGCAGGCATTGGAGGAATTGATGAAAAGGGAGGAAGAAACAAACATAGAAATAGAAACTATTTCCGAAGGGGGGGAGAAACAAGAGGAAGAGGTATCCACCAAAGAAAATCTTTCTTATTACCCTTTTTCGGAGGAATGGGGGGACCCCGATGAACAGGAAAATTCGAAGTTAGAAAAAATATCAGAAAAAAAAGAATATAAAAAATTATTATGGTATGAAAAACCTCTTGTGACGCTTATTTTTGATTATAAACAATGGAATCGACCTTTGCGATATATAAAAAATAAGCGGTTTGAAAATGCTCTAAAAAATGAAATGTCACAATATTTTTTTTATACATGTCAAAGTGATGGAAAAGAAAAAATCTCTTTTACATATCCACCTAGTTTAGCATCTTTTGGAGAAATGGTACAAAAACAAATAGATTTTTTCACACCAGAAGAATTGTTTTCTGACGAATCGTATACTGATTGGAGTTTTATCAATGAACTAAAAAGAAGAAATTTAAGTAAGGAGTTTATAAACAGAGTCGAATCTTTAGATAAGGAATCTTTTGATCTGGGCATACTTGAAAAAAGGACTCGATTCTCTAATAATGAAACTAAAAGAAATAATGAAACTAAAAGAAATAATGAAACTAAAATAAAATACTTGCCTAAAATATATGATCCTTTCTTGCAGGGACCCTACCGCGGAAGAATCAAAAAATTGTTTTCACCTTTAAGTAAAAAAAAAAACACGGATCCGTTTTGGATAAATAAGATTCATGTTATACTTCTTGCTACTGATTATTACGAATTTGAACAGACAATAGATACACTCAAATCATTATCAACAGAAAAAGAACTTTCTTTATTGACAGAAACAGAAGATGAACAGGGAAATATCTATTCCGAGGATCGAGTCAAAATTTTGAAATTTTTATTCAATATAGTTATAACTAATCCCGACAATCAAACAATTATAAAAAAATCTAATGGAATAAACGAAATAAGTAAAGAAGTTCCTCGATGGTCATACAAAATACTCGACATTTTCGAACAACAACATAGAGAAGGCGAGGAAAACATGGTAGCAGATTCTGCAATTCGTTCAAGACTCTTCCGGTACGCAGTACTTTTTTCTAAGAAGGAGTTAAAGGCTAATACTAATCTTATTATACCAAACGATATGCCAAACGAAATAGCTTTGATTGAATATTCGCCAGAACCGAATTTTCGTCGAGACGTAATAAAAGGTTCCGTGCGTGCCCAAAGACGTAAAATAGTTAATGGGGAACTGTTTCAATCAAATGTGCATTCCCCACTTTTTTTTGACAGAGTAGACAGCCTCTTATTCAGAGTGTTCAGATCTTTGTATTCTGATATTTCTTGGCTGATACAACTAATATCTCAAAATTGGATATGGAAAAACAAAGAATCACAAATTTCTGATTATACAGAAAATGAGGAGGACATAAGAGAAGAAGACGAAGAGATAAGAGAAAGCATAGAAGAAAGAGACAAAGAGGAAGAAAAAAGAAGAGAAAGCATAGAAGAGATACAAGAAATAGACAAAGAGGAAGAAAAAAGAAGACAAGAGGAAGAGGCAGATGAATGGCTGATGGACGCAGCAGAATTTTGGGATATCGTCTTTTTTGGTCAAGGACCAAGGGGCATCGTGTTAATAGCCCAATCGATTTTTAGAAAATATATTCTATTACCTTCATTGATAATAGCTAAAAACATTGTCCGTATATTATTATTTAAAATTCCTGAGTGGTCCGCGGATTTCAAGGATTGGAAGCGAGAAATACATGTTACATGCACTTATAATGGTCTTCAATTCTCCACAAAAGACTTTCCAAAAGATTGGTTATTAGAAGGTATTCAGATCAAGATCCTATCTCCTTTTCGCCTGAAACCTTGGCACAGATCTAAACTGAAACCCTCTCATAAAGATCCAATGAAAAAAAAGCATAAAGATCCAATGAAAAAAAAGCATAAAGATCCAATGAAAAAAAAGCATAAAGATCCAATGAAAAAAAAGAAAGTTCAAAAGAATGATTTTTGCTTTTTAACAGCTTGTGGACTGGAAACTGACTTACCTTGCGGTCCTCCTCGAAGCCGGCCTTCTTTTTTTAAGCCTATTTTGAAAGAACTAAACAAAAAAATTAAAAAATGGAAAACTAAACCAATTTTTAAAAAAGGAAAAAAATTGTTTCGAAAAGTCTCAGGAGAAACAAAAAAATGGATCATTCCATTTGTAAAGGGAATAAGAAAAAAACTTTCAAAAAGAAATCCAGTTTTGGAGTTGAGAGAAGAATTGGGTGAAACTAAAAAAGATTTGGGCGAAACTAAAAAAGATTTGGGCGAAACTAAAAAAGATTCGATAATCAGTAATAAGATGATTGACGAATCATCCCTTCAAATTCAATCTATGGAGCGGACAAATTATTCATTAACAGAAAAAAAGATAAAAGATCTGACTGAGAGAACAAACACAATCAAAAATCAAATAGAAAAAATTATAAAAGACAAGAAATTAGAATCATCAAAAAAATTTTGGAAAATATTAAAAAGAAGAAATATTCGATTAATCCGTAAATTCTATTTATTTATAAAATTTTTTATTCAAAAGATATACATAGATATTTTTCTATATATCATTAAATATATAATTAATATTCCAAGACCCAATCCACAACTTTTTCTTGAATCAACAAAAAAAATTATTGAGAAATTCATTTACAATAATGAAGCAAATCAAGAAAGAATTAATAAACCAAATAAAAATACAATTCATTTTATTTCAACTATAAAAAACTCACTTTCGAATATTAGAAATAAAAATGCAAAAGCTTTTTGTGACTTATCCTCCCTCTCACAAGCATATGTATTTTACAAATTATCACAAACCCAAGTTATTAGTTTTTACAAATTCAAACCTATCCTTCAATATCACGGAACATCTCTTTTTCTTAAAAAAGAAATAAAAGATTATTTTGAAGAACAAGGAATATCTCATTCCCAATTAAAACATCATTATGGGTTAAGACAAAAAATCTCTGGAATAAAGGAATGGAAAAACTGGTTAAGGAGTCATTATCAATACGATTTATTTCAGAGTAGATGGCTTAGATTAGTACCAGAACAATGGCGAAATAGAGTCAATCAACACTATATGGCTCAAAATAAAGATTTAACAAAATGGGATTCAGATGAAAAAGAAAGATTAATACATTACGAAAAAAAAAATGATTTTCAAGCGAATTCATTACTGAATCAAGAATATAAACTGAATCAAGAACAAAAACGGAATCAAGAACAAAAATATAAAAAAGATAATTTTAAAAAACACTATAGATATAATTTATTATCATATACATTTATTAATTATCAAGATAAGAGGGACTCATATACTTATGGATCACCATTACAAGTAAATAAGAGGGAAGAGATTTCTTATAATTACAACATGGATAAACGAAAATTTTTTGATACATTGGGGGATATTCCTATCCATAATTATCTAGCTGCTACGGGGAAAACGGGGAAATTTTCGCATAGAAAATTTTTTAATTGGAGAATTCTTCATTTTTGTCTTAGAAATAAGGCCGATATTGAGTCCTGGGTCGATACCAGTACCAAGAGTAAGAAAACCAGTACCAAGAGTAAGAAAACCAGTACCAAGAGTAAGAAAACCAGTACCAAGAGTAAGAAAACCAGTACCAAGAGTAATAAAAATATTAAGACTGTGGTTAATAATTTTAATAATTATCAAATATTGAATCTGGAACTTTGGTTCTTCCCAGAATTTGTGCTACTATATAATGCATATAAGGTTAAACCATGGATCATACCAATAAAACTACTTCTTTTCAATTTTAATGGAAAAGAGGATCTTGTATCAGATGCACAAAAACAAGGAAATTTTAGATCCGTTCTCTCAAATCAAGAAAAAGATGTTGAAGAAGAAAAAGGTAAATCAGACAATCAAGAAAAAGATGTTGAAGAAGATTATGGTAAATCAGACAATCAAGAAAAAGGTAAATCAGACAATCAAGAAAAAGGTAAATCAGACAATCAAGAAAAAGGTAAATCAGACAATCAAGAAAAAGGTAAATCAGACAGAAAAAAACATAGAAAGCAATACGAGAGCAACATAGAAGTAAGTTATCGTTTCTTTCTACAAGGTTATTTGTATTTTCAATTGGGATGGGATGATGATCCTTTCGATGAAAAAATAATCCAAAATATCAAAGCATATTCTTTCCTCCTTGGCCTGAGAAATCCAAAGGAAAATTTTCTATACTCTATTAGAAGAGGAGGAACGAATCCAGATATTTTGATGGATCCGGATAGTTTAACTTTAACTTATCAATACCTACTCAAAAAAGGAATATTGATTATCGAACCAATTCGCCAGTATGTAGAAATTGATGGACAATTTATTCTATATCAAACTATAAGTATTTCATTGGTTCATAAAAATAAACATCAAATTAATCAAAGACGCAAAAAAAAAAACTATATTGATAAAAAGAATTTTGATGAATCCATTGCAAGACATAAAAAAATGACTGAAAATAAAGACAAAAATCATTATGATTTGTTTATTCCTGAAAATATTTTATCCCCTAACCACCGGAGAGAATTGCGAATTCGAATTTCTTTCAATTCAAGGGATAAAAATGGTATGCATAGAAATCCAGTATTTTTAAATAATGTAAAAAACTGTGGTCAAGTTTTGAATAAAAACAAACATCTTGATAGTGATAAAAAGAAACTAATTAAATTAAAGTTCTTTCTTTGGCCCAATTATCGATTAGAAGATTTAGCTTGTATGAATCGCTATTGGTTTAATAGTAATAATGGCAGTCGTTTCAGTATGGTAAGGATACATATGTATCCGCGTTTGAAAATTCGTTAATGGTACATTTTTCCATATATTATGTATGTACCGTGTCGGGTATATGAAAACAAATAGATGGGCACAAGGATTGTCTTGCGTTCCATTCTGATACATGATAATAATTTAATGATATACATATCAATTAGATCATTATCATGTATCAAGAAAATCCTCTTATTTGAACTCTAAAATTTTCTCTTTTGTAGAAATATATTACTCTTTTGTATCCCTATACGAATCAAATTGAAAACCGGATTGATTAATTTTATTTGAAAAAATTATAAAGTTCATAACGAACTTAAAATCATTGTGCATATCAAAATGACTGGTATTATTATTATTACTGATCAGTTTTACTGATCAGTAAAATTCACATTCAAAAAAAGGGGGAGAGAAATTTTTGTTTTATGGTAAAAAATTCATTCATCTCAGTTATTTTTCAAGAAAAAAAAGAAGAAAACAAGGGGTCCGTTGAATTTCAAATAGTCAGTTTCACCAATAAGATACGAAAACTTACTTCACATTTGGAATTGCACAAAAAAGACTATTTATCTCAGAAAGGTCTACGTAAAATTATAGGAAAACGTCAACGGCTTCTGTCTTATTTATCAAAGAAAAATAACATACGTTATAAAGAATTAATTAGTGAGTTGAATATTCGGGAATCAAAAAATCGTTAATTTGATTGAATTAGTCGATTTATTAGATTTTTCATTTTGATGTACTTCTTTTCGTTTTCAACAATTCATGTAAGAATGAATCGAGGAAAAACTTATGAATCTATCAGCTACAGAAAAAGACCTTATGATAGTCAATATGGGACCTCACCACCCATCAATGCACGGTGTTCTTCGTCTCATCGTTACTCTAGATGGTGAAGATGTTGTTGACTGTGAACCAATATTAGGTTATTTACACAGAGGAATGGAAAAAATTGCGGAAAACCGAACAATTATACAATATTTGCCTTATGTAACACGTTGGGATTATTTAGCCACTATGTTCACGGAAGCAATAACCGTAAATGGACCAGAACAATTGGGCAATATTCAAGTCCCTAAAAGAGCCAGCTATATCAGAGTAATTATGTTGGAGTTGAGTCGTATAGCTTCTCATCTATTATGGCTTGGACCTTTTATGGCCGATATTGGTGCACAGACCCCCTTTTTCTATATTTTCAGAGAAAGAGAATTAGTATATGATCTATTCGAAGCTGCCACCGGTATGAGAATGATGCATAATTATTTTCGTATCGGAGGAGTAGCGGCCGATCTACCCTATGGCTGGATAGATAAATGTTTGGATTTCTGTGATTATTTTTTAACAGGAATTGTTGAATATCAAAAACTTATTACGCGAAATCCTATTTTTTTAGAACGAGTTGAAGGGGTAGGGGTTATTGGTGGAGAAGAAGCAATAAATTGGGGTTTATCCGGCCCAATGCTACGAGCCTCTGGAATCAAATGGGATCTTCGTAAAGTTGATCATTATGAGTGTTACGACGAATTTGATTGGGAAATCCAGTGGCAAAAAGAAGGAGATTCATTAGCTCGTTATTTAGTCCGAATCAGTGAAATGACGGAATCCATAAAAATAATTCAACAGGCCCTGGAAGGAATTCCGGGGGGTCCCTATGAGAATTTAGAAATCCGATGTTTTGATCGAGAAAGGGATCCAGAATGGAATTATTTTGAATATCGATTCATTAGTAAAAAACCTTCTCCTACATTTGAATTACCGAGACAAGAACTTTATGCGAGAATGGAAGCCCCAAAGGGAGAATTAGGAATTTTTCTGATAGGGGATCAAAGTGGTTTTCCTTGGAGATGGAAAATTCGCCCGCCGGGTTTTATCAATTTGCAAATTCTTCCTCAGTTAGTTAAAAGAATGAAATTGGCTGATATTATGACGATACTAGGTAGCATAGATATCATTATGGGAGAAGTTGATCGTTGAAATGATAATTTATACAACAGAAGTAGAAGATATCAATTCCTTTTACAGATTGGAATCCTTAAAAGAGGTCTATGGGATCATATGGATGTTTGTCCCTATTTTGACTCTTGTATTGGGAATCACAATAGGTGTACTAGTAATTGTATGGTTAGAAAGAGAAATATCTGCAGGAATACAACAACGTATTGGGCCTGAATACGCCGGACCTTTGGGAATTCTTCAAGCTCTAGCAGATGGAACAAAACTGCTTTTCAAAGAGAATATTCTTCCATCTAGAGGAAATACTCGTTTATTCCGTATTGGACCGTCTATAGCAGTCATATCCATTTTACTAAGTTTTTCAGTAATTCCTTTTAGCTCTCGCCTTATTTTAGCCGATCTCAATATCGGTATTTTTTTATGGATTGCCATTTCAAGTATTGCTCCTGTTGGACTTCTTATGTCAGGATACGGATCAAATAATAAATATTCCTTTTTAGGTGGTCTGCGAGCTGCTGCTCAATCGATTAGTTATGAAATACCATTAACTCTATGTGTTTTATCAATATCTCTACGTGCGATTCGTTGAAATATAAACTTTTCTTTTCCCTATTCCTTTCGTTCTATAAAATAAGCTGAATGGATTGAATAGATATCTTCGTTTTTTATTATCCTTCAGATTGATAAACTAAATTAGATAGTTATATATGCTAAATTAGATAGTTATATATGAGTGAAAGAAAGCAGCTTATAAATTCGCAGTAAATTAAACAAAAAAAATTGAATCTCATTTCCTATGTACAAGAGTTAAGTGGAAGAAAACATAAGTGGAAGAAGTCTTTACCCCAAGACGGGTTGATTAGTCAATCTAGCTTGAAGCGGGCTCAAAAGATCAACCGTATAGAGTTTTGGCTATCCTTTGTATGGATTCCCATACATGTATTGCCAAACCAAACGGGGGATTGAACAAAAAAATGAGTGGATGGTTAGGAACACCAAAATACACAAAGGATTAGTAATGTAGATTATGTAAATTATATAAAAAGGATATTTCTGGATAACATAAAAAGAATACTAATTGGGGCTTTAAATTAGTAGAAATGAGTAGGCAGTACTACCCACGATTCCGGTCCAGAGTATGCTCCTATCCACCGATTAAAGTAATGACTATCAGGAACGAAATAATCCTTTACTATTTTTTAGTTTAAGCCCCCATTCGTAATTTTCTCAGATCAGAAAGAAGAATAGGAACGAAAAAGAAAGAATAAAGAATAAAAAATAAATCTTTTTTTTATTCTTTCTTTCATATATATAGAGAGATATAATCTGTGTCATGATTTATGAGCTAATGTAATATTTCATTTTTTTCGTAATCGAAAACAATGGGTTGAAATATCTATTGATATTTCTACAAGAAGTATTTTATTGAAGGCTTAAGTTATTACTCAACAAATAAAAATTGAAATTAGTAACGGTCGAGATCAATTCAGAAGCACTTTTTTTTTTATTCTTCATAATATAGCAGACAGAATTCCATTGGTATAATTTTTGACCTTCCAATCCATTTTTTCTCTATCTATTCTACAACCATACGAAGAGAAATAATACTGATTCGGTCCTTAAATTTATTTGTGACCCACGAGGAGCCGTATGAGTTGAAAACCTCATGTACGGTTTTGGACTAGCGATGGGAACAGTGATGTTATCATCGACTATAATTATCTAACAGCTCAAGTACAGTTGATATAGTTGAGGCGCAATCAAAATATGGGGTTTGGGGATGGAATTTGTGGCGTCAGCCAATAGGGTTTATCGTTTTTCTAATTTCTTCTCTAGCAGAATGTGAGAGATTACCTTTTGATTTACCAGAAGCCGAGGAAGAATTAGTGGCAGGGTATCAAACCGAATATTCGGGTATCAAATTCGGTTTATTTTATGTTGCTTCCTATCTAAATCTATTACTTTCTTCCTTATTTGTAACAGTTCTTTACTTGGGGGGTTGGAATATTTCCATTCCGTACGTATTCGTCCATGAGCTATTTGAAATAAATAAAATTAATGGAATTTTTGGAACGACAATTGGTATCTTTATTACATTAGCTAAAACTTATTTGTTTTTGTTTATTTCTATCGCAACAAGATGGACTTTACCTAGGTTAAGAATGGACCAATTATTAAATCTTGGATGGAAATTTCTTTTACCCATTTCTCTCGGTAATCTATTATTAACAACTTCTTTCCAACTTCTTTCACTGTAAAGAAAAAAAGAATACGAGATTCATGACTTGGTTCAAACAAGAGAAAGAAACAAACATAAAATTATTCATAGATATTCACGATATGTTCCCTATGGTAACTGGGTTCATGAATTATGGCCACCAAACAGTCCGAGCAGCAAGGTACATTGGTCAAGGTTTCATGATTACCTTATCCCACGCAAATCGTTTACCCGTAACTATTCAATACCCTTATGAAAAATTAATCGCATCAGAGCGTTTCCGTGGGCGAATCCATTTTGAATTTGATAAATGCATTGCTTGTGAAGTATGTGTTCGTGTATGCCCTATAGATCTGCCTGTTGTTGATTGGAAATTTGAAACGGATATTAGAAAAAAACGATTGCTTAATTACAGTATTGATTTCGGAATTTGTATATTTTGTGGTAACTGCGTTGAGTATTGTCCAACAAATTGTTTATCAATGACTGAAGAATATGAACTTTCTACTTACGACCGTCACGAATTGAATTATAATCAAATTGCTTTGGGCCGTTTACCAATGTCAGTAATTGACGATTATACAATTCGAACAATTTTGAATTCGCCTCAAAGAAAAACTGAGTAAGTAAACCTCCTATTCTATTAAAGAGAAATTTCCAATTCTTTTAAGGTTCCGTTTTGGTTTAAGTTAAAAGAATGTTTGGTTTGACTTAAAAGAATGAGGCCTTTACTCTTTGTTTGGTCAATAAATAAAAATTCAATTACAAATTAACTGGTTGATAAGAATTTCGAATTCATTTTTATTGAAAATCTATTAATATATTCGTAATTATTTCGAAATATATAGTTTCAAAAAACAAAATACCCTTTCTTTCGAACCGAACAAAAAAAAAGAATAGAAAACGAAACAATAATTGTACTTAGATTAATTCACACCTAATAGATTAGGATTTTATTCAATTAGGAACGTATCATAAAAAGAAAATTCCTGGTCGGGTCAATAAGATCATGAAAAGCATTTCGATTTATTTATCTCTTATTTTACATATAATGGATTTGCCTGGACCAATACACGATTTTCTTTTAGTTTTTCTGGGATCGGGTCTTATATTAGGGGGCCTGGGAGTGGTATTACTTACCAATCCAATTTATTCTGCCTTTTCATTGGGATTGGTTCTTGTTTGTATATCCTTATTCTATATTCTCTCAAATTCTCATTTTGTAGCTGCTGCCCAGCTTCTTATTTATGTGGGAGCCATAAATGTTTTAATCCTATTTGCTGTGATGTTCATGAATGGTTCAGAATATTATAAAAATTTTAATCTGTGGACCATTGGGAATGGCCTTACTTCGTTGATTTGTACAAGTATTCTTGTTTCGCTAATTACTAATATATTAGATACATCGTGGTACGGGATTATTTGGACTACAAAATCAAACCAAATTATAGAACAAGATTTGATAAGTAATAGTCAACAAATTGGAATTCATTTAGCAACAGATTTTTTTCTTCCATTTGAATTCATTTCACTAATTCTTTTAGTTGCTTTGATAGGTGCAATTGCTGTGGCTCGTCAGTAATAAATCTTTCTAACTAGGAATAGCAAGCAATCCAAATTAAACTTTTTTCTGTCTTATCGCATCTATTTTCCTTGAATTCTTGTTCGTGTATAAAATATAAAATATAAATTCGTTTATTCGAGATATTTCCAATATATTCTTTTTGTTATATTCTATTCTAGTCAATCAAATCCGTTGAATTATTGTTCATATTAAAATGAATCGAAATTGATAAGGAGTTGGTCAATGATGCTCGAACATATACTTGTTTTGAGTGCCTATTTATTTTCTATCGGTATTTATGGATTGATCACGAGTCGAAATATGGTTCGGGCCCTTATGTGTCTTGAACTTATACTGAATGCGGTTAATATAAATTTTGTAACATTTTCTGATTTTTTTGATAGTCGGCAATTAAAAGGAAATATTTTCTCAATTTTTGTTATAGCTATTGCAGCCGCTGAAGCAGCTATTGGATCAGCTATTGTTTCCTCAATTTATCGTAACAGAAAATCAACGCGTATCAATCAATCAACTTTGTTGAATAAGTAATATTAATAAAATTATAAGATTCACCAATTTGAATTAGCATTTCCAATATGTCGGAATCTACATCATGTTTTCGAAAACGTAAGAAATCAAAGTATCTTGGTCCTTTCTTATGAGTTGATCCCGAAGGAAATTGATTAGAAAATTTCTGGTAAATCGTTGATTCATCTGGTGTTTAACTATAATGATTCATTTACAAGTTTACTAGATTGAAATTTTATTATGTTCAAAAAATTATAGATCCCATGTCACATTCAGTAAAAATTTATGATACATGTATAGGGTGTACTCAATGTGTCCGAGCCTGCCCCACCGATGTGTTAGAAATGATACCTTGGGATGGATGTAAAGCTAAGCAAATTGCTTCCGCTCCAAGAACAGAAGACTGTGTTGGTTGTAAGAGATGTGAATCCGCTTGTCCAACAGATTTCTTGAGCGTTCGAGTTTATTTATGGCATGAAACAACTAGAAGTATGGGTCTAGCTTATTGATACGTTCCCGAAAACCCCACTTGAATACATTTTGAATCCATTTTATTTTTTTTTTTACTGAAAAAACCCGTGCTCAAAAAAAATCTTTTTTGAGCACGGGTTTTTCTGGTCCAAGTGCATCTTGTCTTTACCACGAATTATTTTCCTTGGTTAACAATAATTGTAGTTTTACCAATATCTGCAGGTTCTTTAATTTTCTTTCTTCCTCATAGAGGAAATAAACTAATTAAGTGGTATACTATGTGTATATGCATATTTGAACTCCTTCTAACAACCTATGCATTTTGTTATCATTTCCGATTGGACGATCCATTAATCCAGCTGGAGGAAGATTATAAATGGATAAATTTTTTTGATTTTTACTGGAGATTGGGAATAGATGGACTTTCTATAGGGCCCATTTTACTGACAGGATTTATCACTACTTTAGCTACTTTGGCGGCTTGGCCAGTTACTCGAGATTCGCGATTATTCCATTTCTTGATGCTAGCAATGTACAGTGGTCAAATAGGATCATTTTCTTCTCGAGACCTTTTACTTTTTTTCATCATGTGGGAGTTCGAATTAATTCCCGTTTATCTACTTCTATCCATGTGGGGGGGAAAGAAACGTCTGTACTCGGCTACAAAATTTATTTTGTACACTGCAGGGGGTTCCATTTTTTTATTAATAGGAGTTTTGGGTATCGGTTTATACGGTTCTAATGAACCAACATTAAATTTTGAAACATTAGCTAATCAATCGTATCCTGTCGCACTGGAAATCATATTCTATATTGGATTTATTATTGCTTTTGCTGTCAAATCGCCGATTATACCCTTACATACGTGGTTACCAGACACCCATGGGGAGGCACATTACAGTACTTGTATGCTTCTAGCCGGAATTTTATTAAAAATGGGAGCGTATGGATTAGTTCGCATCAATATGGAATTATTACCCCACGCTCATTCCATATTTTCTCCCTGGTTGATAATAGTGGGTACAATGCAAATAATTTATGCAGCTTCAACATCTCTTGGTCAACGGAATTTAAAAAAAAGAATAGCCTATTCCTCCGTATCTCATATGGGTTTCATAATTATAGGAATTGGCTCTATAACTGATACGGGACTCAACGGATCGATTTTACAAATAATATCTCATGGATTTATTGGTGCTGCACTTTTTTTCTTGGCAGGAACGAGTTATGATAGAATGCGTCTTTTTTATCTCGACGAAATGGGCGGAATGGCTATTCCGATTCCAAAAATATTTACGATGTTCAGTATCTTATCGATGGCTTCTCTTGCATTACCGGGCATGAGTGGTTTTGTTGCAGAGTTGATAGTCTTTTTTGGAATAATTACCAGCCAAAAATTTTTTTTAATGCCAAAAATACTAATTACTTTCGTAATGGCAATTGGAATGATATTAACTCCTATTTATTCATTATCTATGTCACGTCAAATGTTCTATGGATACAAGCTATTTAATGCTCAAAGTTCTTATTTTTTTGATTCTGGACCACGAGAGTTATTTGTTTCGATCTCTATCTTTCTACCAGTAATAGGTATTGGTATTTATCCGGATTTCGTCCTCTCATTATCAGGTGAGAAGGTCGAAACTATTCTATATAATTATTTTTATAGATAGTTTTCATGAATAAAACAAAAAATAAAAAAGTAATCCTATGATTTTAAAAATTGTTCGTTGTACAGTGAAAAAAAAAGAAAGAAGTCTTTTTTCTTCTCTTAAGTTTAAGTTAAGTAAAAAAAGGTAAAAGAATTAAATTTAATTTTAATCAGACATCTTTGGCTTTTGTTAGAACCTTTTGAATCAAGTAGTGGAGTGATTCAAAAGGTTCTTGACAGCTTACAATAAGTTTTCTTATATATACGCTGTCCTATCTATACGCTGTCCTATCTTAGTATTTGTTAGGCTTAGCCTTTTTATTCAATTCAATTAGATGTTAATGTAAATGAACCATAACTATGTAAACCTATTCCTAATAGATTGACCCCAAAATAGCATATCCAAATTATAAGAAATCCCATAGAAGCCACAAGTGCGGAATTTACACCTTCAAAATTTTTATTTGTTCGGGTATGTAAATAAATCGCGAATACGGTCCAAGTAATAAATGCCCAAGTTTCCTTTGGGTCCCAATTCCAATATGATCCCCACGCCTCGTTAGCCCATACGGCTCCTGAAAGAATTCCTATGGTTAAAAAGATAAACCCGAGACTAATAATACGATAACTCCAACGATCCAATTGTTGAGTCAATTGATACCTGTAAAAATTTTTAGAAGAAAGAAAATAAGTGTTTAATAAAACATTGCTTCTTTCATTCATGTATTGGATTTCGACAAACGAAAATGACTGATTTAATAAATTCTTGTTTTTACCAATAATTTTTATGGCTTTTCGAAATGTAATGACTAGAAGAGCTACTGATAATAATGATCCACATAAAAGAGCTGCATAGCCTAATACCATCATACTTACGTGCATCATTAACCACTGGGATTGGAGAGCAGGCGCTAATATTGCGGATTGATGCATTTTGGCTAAAAGACCCGAAGTGGCAAAGCCTTGGGTAAAAATAACACTTGGTGCGGTTATTGCGCTTAAATCATTTTTACGCTTTTTTAAATAGGAAACCATATGAATAAGGGAGAAACCCCATGAAAGAAAGATTAATGATTCATATAAATCACTTAATGGGAAATGTCCTGAATAAATCCAACGAGTGACTAATAATCCTGTTATACAGAAAAAGGTAACTATCATGCCCTTTTCTGATGAATCATATAGTCCTACGACTTCATCGACTAATAAGAATAAGGTTAAAAAATGAATTGTAATTACAATTGAAACGACCGAAAAGGATATATGAGTTAATATATGCTCTAAAGTTGAAAAAATCATAAGAATTCTGAAAAAAGCAAAGGTTTCTAGATTTTATGGAATGGAAATCAGGAATTAAATTCATTATAGGACTTATTCTATCTCTTTTAGAAGATACTATGCCGCCACTCGGACTCGAACCGAGATGCTCTAGCACTGCTTCCTAAGAGCAGCGTGTCTACCGATTTCACCATAGCGGCTTGCTCGAAATCATAATAAGCCATTTTTTATTCAATCGTCGAGATTGAAGGTGAAGGGGTCAATTCAATGTAAAATGTAAAAGAAGCATTTAATTAAAATTGATGAATAAAAACTCGTTTAAATAGCAATTTGAAGGTTCAAAAAGAATCTTTATTATTTATCGTTTTATTTAATTATTCTTTTATTTAATATTTAATTATTTCAAAAGAGATTTTGTAGTTTGTGTTTTCCTAAAAGAGAACTCCTCTATTGTAACTAAACTAACTAGTTGTAACTTCAATTCATAGATAGAATTCAACAAAAAAATGTTCTTTATCATTTTAATTTTTTAATGATTCATCTCTCATTCTTTTATATGATTTTTATGAATCTATAAAAAAAAAAAATGCTTATCAATTGAATGAATAAATGAATGAAAAAATATGATTTTTAGAGATCACAATTTCAGCACCACATCCAATGATTTCAAAAGATTTATGTAATTTGCATAGCTTTGTATTAATCGTTAGGATTTTTCGTTTTAAGGATTTATCAAACCAACTAGATATTGGGTTGTACACGTTACGTTATATAAAAAGCGTTTCGATTCCTGTCATAATTGTACCATACTTCAAAAAAGTATTTCGAATTTCGAATTCTAAAAATATGTCTTGATTCATCTTCTTATACAAACATAGTATTTTTTTAGATCATTTTAAATTGATACATTATTTGTATATCCACTAAATTAGAAAGGGAGTTTTCTCAATTGGGTTGAAAGCAAGGGAAGGATATATAGTAATTCAGAGAAATAATGATTCATAAAGTTACAAAATTGAAACTTAATGGATTAGTTTCAACAACCCAGTTAAAGCTCTTATATATATGTGCTCCGCTATAGCTATAGTATAAATATAAAAATTTTTATTATTTTTTTATTATTTAATAATTTTTATTATTTAATTATTTATTATTATAAATTTTATTTATTATTATAAATTGAATATTATAAAAATAACAAATTATTATAACACTAAGATACCAAATGGGGCGATGGGGAAAATAAGAATCCCCATCCCGGAAATGAAAAAAAAAAGATATTCAAAAAAGAAAATCTTTGTATCTTATTCGAGTTAAACCAATTCAGATTAAAAAAAAATTATTTGTCGTACAAAAAAACTTTTTGAATTACCCGTAAAAATAGATCTCGATAATGAAAAAGCTTTCAACGCCGCCCAATATCCTTTCTTTTTCCAAACATTTTTTCGAATACGCTTTTTTGATGTAGAAGTACGTTTTTTTGGAACTGCCATTCAAAAAAAAAGGTTATTTAGTGCTATAGTTGGATGTCAAAGACATCTATTTTTAAAACAAAATGATCGGTGTCTTTATGTCATTATTTATCTATTCCTATAGATTTTCTAGATTAATAGATTTTCTAGATTATAATTATCTATATACTACTATACAAATTTCATAAGAAATAAATAGAGATGGGAAAATAACATAAAATGCTTCTATTCTAGAAAAAAAAAAAAAAAAAATATGATATAACCCTTTTTTTTTTATTTATATTCCATACACTATCCAGAAAAAAAGAAGAATTTGTATTTAATTTATTGGTACCTTTCTTTTTTATATCTCCATTCAAATCTATAGGATAGATTAGGATCTATTATGATATATAAATTGAATTGATGAAATCAAAAAAACGTAAAAAAAAAGTCTTTCCTTTTCTATCTCTGCCTATTTTTTTTGTCGTCCTACATTTATAATTTATACATCTACATTTATACATGAAAAATACATCAAAACAAAAAAATGTAAAAAAACCATTTTATCTACCTAATAAAAAATAAAAAACAAACTTGAATTTTTTTCTATTAATTGGTAATTGGTCAAGCTCGAAGAGAGAGTATGCCCAATTTTCATTTTCAATCAAATTCGAATGAGACTCGTAGTTAATCTGTTAAAGGATACATAATTTTGAAAAAAAAAAAGAATATTTTTTTTTTTTCCATTAGTAACTCGGTGATATCATTTGATTACTTCTAACTTCGAAATTTGAATATTTTTGAAATATTTGAGAAAGATTAAAAGATTAAGAATAGAAAATTCCAGTTAACTTTGTAATATCTTGATTGTATTATTGCTCCCTTTCCATCAAAAGAGATAAGAGCCGGTGAATCAGAAACGATTAATTAAGAAAGAATAAGAAAAAAGTTTTTATGGAGCATACATATCAATATTCATGGATCATACCTTTTGTGCCACTTCCAATTCCTATTTTAATAGGAATGGGACTCCTACTTTTTCCGACGGCAACAAAAAATCTTCGTCGTATGTGGGCTTTTCCCAATATTTTATTGTTAAGTATAGTTATGATTTTTTCGGTCGATCTGTCTATTCAGCAAATAAATAGAAGTTCTATCTATCAATATGAATGGTCTTGGACCATCAATAATGATTTTTCTTTCGAGTTTGGCTACTTTATTGATTCACTTACCTCTATTATGTCAATATTAATCACTACTATTGGAATTTTTGTTCTTATTTATAGTGACAATTATATGTCTCATGATCAAGGATATTTGAGATTTTTTGCTTATATGAGTTTATTCAATACTTCAATGTTG